GTACATTAAAAAAGGGAATCGATTCTGTGAAAGATGAAAGGGACCAGTAAATCGAAAACAAAACTACTGATATTACATCTTTGTAAGATCGTCAATTTTATACCAAAGGTGTATTTAGAGTATATCGAATCAGTATAGCTATCCTTCCTCTGGCACAGCAACGCAGTCTCAATTAGTACCGAAATGCTACATTTCCCTTTTTGTTCTTTGGATATGCATAAACTTTATGTTATGGAATAAATTAATACAATATAAAATTCCTCAAATTATTTATAATATTTCAAGATTTCCATTATGGGTTTCGTAATAGATAGAGATAGAAAGTCAAGATCTTGAGAAAGTGTGAATCCATGGGTTTTAACTAATTCATGTAAAGATATTATCATATTTACACAATTCAATTATATGCAAAATTTATAAACCCTTTTTATGGTTAAAGATTTTTTTGTTAGAATACTTTCATTTACTTAGCTTAGTTGGTCATACAATACATAATACAATAAATAATAAATAGATTATGATATGATAGTGTGTTTGATGAAAAAACCGAAAATAGTTAGAACAATCAATTACAGAATATTGGCGATGCAACAACCGTTGTTGCCAAAGCAAGGTTATTTCTTGACTGAACTACAAAGATAGAACTCTATGATATGGAAAGACAGAGTGTAGAAGCTAAAAAGATACTGGAAGTTGCTCATCTTCAAATCGAGTTGGACCCGAAATGAAATAAAAATAAATAAAAAGGGGGTATCGGGCCTGGGCCGTCCGATCGAAAAGAAAGTGGATTAACTCCTATTGAAAATAAATGATTCAAATTGAAATTATTTTCAAATCCAATTATTCTTTTAGACTGAATTTTTTTTTTATTTAGTTATATGATAGAGTTTTTATTACTTTCACTCAACTCACGAATTGCACAATGAATCTGTTGATTTGGAATCACATGACCGGTTGATGTCACATCAGAGCAATCGATTTTTTCTACTATGTAATTCTATCTTTTTTAGTGCTATCTATAATGACTGATCAATTAAGATGGAACTAAGTTAATATTGTCTACTGTCAATAGTTTTTCTTACTGTCGTATCTGGGAAAATTGAAACTTAGGTAAGTGTTTTATCAACATATGTAGTAAAAGAACATATCTAATTTAGCCCTTTCATGTCTACTATAACTAGTTATTTCGGTTTTCTATTAGCTGCTTCAACTATAACCCCAGCTCTATTGATTGGTTTGAACAAGATACGACTTATTTGAAATAAATTGAATGAACAATTTATAAAAATAAGTATTTCTCTTAAATGCCAGGTCTTCCATAGTCCCGCGGGCGCGGGAATTGCCAATTCTCGGTTATTGAGATTCGCGAACAATTCAGATTAATATTTAGGGATAGATCTTACCTCTCTTTTTATTCTCTCAAACAAAAAATAGAAATGATTGAAGTTTTTTTATTTGGAATCGTTTTAGGTCTAATTCCTATTACTTTGGCAGGATTATTCGTAACTGCATATTTACAATACAGACGTGGTGATCAATTAGACCTTTGATTGAATAATATATTTTTTGATTGACCTCCTACTCCTTGAAAGGAGGTCAAATTAAAGTTTATTAAATTATTTTATTGTATGTGATTCGACATAACATCACGCTCTATAGGATTTGAACCTACGACATCGGGTTTTGGAGACCCGCGTTCTACCGAACTGAACTAAGAGCGCTTTCTTATGACAGGGGGTACGACTGTAAAAAAAAGAATTTCTATGTACCCAAAAATATCTTGCAAACACCTAGTATAGTATGCAAAAATTAAAGATTATATAGCTAATTTTAAAATTTAATCAATCTCGAGTAATCTCCCGTTACTGCCCATTAGTAGAAGTAATAGGTAGGGATGACAGGATTTGAACCCGTGACATTTTGTACCCAAAACAAACGCGCTACCAAGCTGCGCTACATCCCTTTTAAAAATTGTTTTACAATGTCATTGTACAAAATCCTTGTCTTGTTTTCCACATTTTTATTTTTTTCTTGATTTTATACTTTATTTTTTATATTAAAATATTGTATTTCTATTATATACATCTGAAACCTAACGCATAAAAAAATTAATATTTATCGATAACACTAACACTCAGGCTTTTTTTTTTAGGACAAGAACATTGACTCGTTCATTGTACATATCCATTTTAGTTAGGAATTCTGCATAAAAATAAATACAAATGATCTTGAACTACGACATCTGCTCATATATATAATATATGTCTATGTTTTACAATAAAACAATAAAAAGGAGGATTTTCAATGCGAGATATAAAAACATATCTCTCCACGGCACCTGTGCTAAGTACTCTATGGTTTGGGTCTTTAGCGGGTCTATTGATAGAGATTAATCGTTTATTCCCAGACGCCTTGTCATTTCCTTTTTTTTGATTCTAGTTATTGATATGCAAAAAAATAAAAAAATTAGGGATTTAATTCTATGTGACGTGATTAAAAAAAAAAAAAATGTATTAAACCCAAACAAAAAGTTGATCTAATAAAATTATATTTGGAAAAACATAAATAGAAATGCGGGTCCAGTCTAGGAGAGGCTCCACGAAATCATAACACAGTAAAGAAGATACATAAATGAAATATTGGTATTAGTATTAGGAATAATTGATAGTTAGAAAAAAATTGTATTACTTAAAATTATATATAATATTATAATATATAATTGATATTTAAATCAAATTAAATAAAAAAAAAATATATATCTTCAATCTATTTAATTTTAATTATTACTCTTAATTAATTCAATTAATTAATATTAATTACAATGAAATCTTTAGAAAATTAATTTCAAGTTAGTAACTTCTATTAATTTTTTGTTCTTTTTATTTTCAGATCGAAAAAAGAAAAGTTAAGTCGATCCAAAGGGGGTTCATGGCCAAGGGTAAAGATGTAAGGGTCATAGTTATTTTGGAATGTACTTGTTGTTGTGCCCGAAATGGTGTCAATAAAGAATCGCCGGGTATTTCTAGATATATTACTCAAAAGAATCGACACAATACACCCAGTCGATTAGAATTGAGAAAATTTTGTCGTTATTGTCACAGGCATATGATTCATGGGGAAATAAAGAAATAGATCGAACGGAACATATGTGCAATCTTTCCATTCCAACTCAAAGAGCAGAAAGAGGAAGAACATATAACATAATCATAATATAATACAAATTATATTTAAATTATAAATTATACAAATAAAACCCTACTTCGGCCGGATCTGAAATTAATAAAGAAATAGAATTTTAGAAATAAGGAATAAACCATGGATAAATCTAAGCAACCTTTTCGTAAATCCAAGCTCTCTTTTCGTCGGCGTTTGCCCCCAATTGTCTCGGGGGATCGAATTGATTATAGAAACATGAGTTTAATTAGTCGATTTATTAGTGAACAAGGAAAAATATTATCTAGACGGGTAAATAAATTGACCTTGAAACAACAACGATTAATTACTATTGCTATAAAACAAGCTCGTATTTTATCTTCGTTACCTTTTCTTAATAATGAGAAACAATTTGAGAGAACCGAGTCGATCCCTAGAACTGCGGGTCCTAGAGCCAGAAATAAATAGGCATATTCCTCAATTGACTCAAAACTCCACAAGCTCAAATGGATTGGATGTTTTGCTCGAAAAGGCCCAGAATCCAGGTTTAATTCTTGTCTTATAAGAAACAAAAAAAGGGGATAAGCAATTTTTTTATTGAAGCATGTTCGTTCATTCCTACTACTTTTCTTATCTTAATTTTATCTCAATTTAGTTTATTCTATCTTCCCGGAGTTCATTCTCCGGGGAATTCTTGTTCAATCATTCCTGTATATTACTTTAGAATTTCCTTTATTTTATGATTTTATTGGAAATCATGTAAAGACAATTCTTATTTGATATAGCTATTTGCGCAAGTATTTTACGATTAAGAAGCAATTGCCCCTTGTACAGATTGTGTATTAATCGACTATAACTATGGAATACTTTATTCTCGCGAGTTACTGCATTTATCCGAGTGATCCACAAACGACGAAAATTTCTCTTTTGCCTGCCCCTATCTCGCTGAGAGGAAACCAAAGCTCTCATTTTATGTTGAGTAATTGTTCGCGTAAGTCTTGAATGAGCCCCTCTAAAGGTTGATGCAAATACACGAATTTTTGTTCGACGTCTCCGAGCTGTATACCCTCGTTTAACTCTGGTCATTGAATCAAATTAAACTTTAATGAATAACTAATTGAATTCTCTTCTTTCAGTCATTATTTGTCCCCCCGGTCGGTTAATAACAAAACGGATTATTCCAATATATAAAATATAAATTCCAATGGCTTTTGCTACTATGACCTTCCCAACCACTATTTTTTATTTTTATTCTTTCCAGGCCAGACATTTGGTTCACCTGGAACTAAGAAATTCTACCAAATACTATACAAAAAAATAGTGGGTTCCTTCGTTTCTATGGTTACTTCTTAAACGGTGAGGCCCTCTCTATGCGCCGGAGCCTCATCTCTCATTTAATCAAATGGTATTGTTAACTTGTATAGTTAACATTCTTTGGCTCTACCCATTAATTATACAGTAATAGGCCTTTTCACAATAAGAGCTATCCATATAGTGACGGCATTTCATTATGAAAGTTGGCTAGGTAGCTGACCCTGTTAGTCCGTTCTTTCAAGAATATGGGCATAACCTTTTTGTTTTGCTTCTTATCCTTATAATACCATTTCCTCCGCTTAATGGATAACCATTTGTTACCAATGGAGAATTGCTTCTCATCTCAAATTGAGGTGGTTGGATTTGCACCAATGAAAACCATAAATTCCATACACAATATACAAGAAACAATAAGGGTATATAATATATCCCCATTTTAGATAGTAAATGGCGTTCTTTTACTCTATCTATTCATTGGTATTAATCATTGATACTGGAAAAATTGTCTCATTTGCTCGAGCTCATGATCTGAACGAGTCGCACATACACCCTAGTACATGTTCCTCGACGCTGAGGACATCCTCGAAGAGCGGGGGATTTCGTGACATTTTTTATTGGCTGTCTTGTGTTTCTAATAAGTTGTTTAATAGTTGGCATGTCGGATATATAAAATTATATTATAGAATGGGTTGGTTTAGATCGATCTTAACCTGATTTATGATTGATGATTATGAATTATTTCGATTCAATATAAGATATCAAATCGTGTAAAATTCGAATTATGGTTGAAAATAAAACGGAATCATGGATTTATACGAAATCCGAAGTATTTTCATTTTCAACCGCTACAAGATCAACAATGCCATGGGCTTGGGCTTCTGTTGCCGACATAAAAACATCTCTTTCCATGTCTTCGGATATAACCCATAAAGGGTTGCCTGTTCTTTGTACATAAACTTTTGTAAGGTTTTCGCGAAGTTTCAGCAGTTCTTCCGCTTCCAGGATAAATTCTCCTGCCTGTGCCTCATAAAAAGAACTAGCAGGTTGGTGAATCATAACCCTGATGATATTGAGATAACATCATGAATGGTTCTTCTATCTCGCATGATGGGATTTAAATTAAAGGGATAAAAAAAGAAGAAAAAATATAGAATTGAACAACCGTACAGGCACCTTTTGTGCATTGCATACGGCTCTGCAATGGAATTTACTAACCCCCTCCTCCAGAGAAGAGGGGAAGAAATAGAATCTATCCGATCCAGCCAGATCGTTGAATAATCCATTTGCCATCCTTCTTTTCATAAGAGTAAAAAAATACTACGATGGTTCTGTTGCTTTATATTAGATATTTATATATTTATCTAGTTTGTGATTTGGCAATCCCAAAGTGTCTTTCTGATATGATCAAATAAGGAAAAAATGATTTGTGACGCTAAAATGTCCTCCCAACACATAAGATAAAATCGCAAATAAAGGTTATTTCATACTACTATCTCGATACAAAATCTCATGTTATAAAAAACAATAATGGTTTGTTCATATCGAACTCAAAGTGCCATGCTATTATTACTTAATTTTTCCTAATTCGATTATATATATTCGATATGGCGAAGGCATAGTCTTTTTTTTTTTTTTTTTACTCATTGGCGCCAAGCGTGAGGGAATGCTAGACGTTTGGTAATTTCTCCTCCAACCAGAATGAAAGATCCCATTGAAGCAGCTAATCCCATGCATATTGTATGTACATCGGGTGGCACAAATTGCATAGTATCATAAATGGCTATTCCTGGTATTACCCATCCGCCGGGAGAGTTTATAAACAAATAAAAATCCCTAGTATTATCTTCTATACTGAGATATACCATGAGACCCACAAGTTGATTGGAGATCTCGCTATCAACTTCTTGGCCTAAAAAAAGTAATCTTTCTCGATGAAGTCGGTTGATTAGGACAAAATTGTATCCCTTAGGAACCGTACGTGCACCTTTGGATGCATACGGTTCAAAAAATTGCGAAAAAAAAAAAAATCAATCAATGTATCAATTCTAGTCTTTAATTTATTTTTTGTAACAGGTTTTTCTTTTTTTAAAGAAGGGCTTTTCTTCGATTTTTCAAAAACATGAGTTTTGGTTCCCTTTCTCTTCCTTATCAAAAAAAATTATTGAACTTATTAAACTAACCTCTCATTGATGTATTATTTCATCGAAATTCAAATCACGATGTCATTTTCTTGTTCTTGAATGGGCCCTTTCAATTCTTTTAGGTTCGTGTTCTACTCCGGGTAAAGATTTGTCCAAATTCTATTTGCACATATAGGGCAAATTATCTCAGTACCGCTTCTTTTTTTTTTTTTTTATGTTTCATTTCATGCTTTCTCTCAAATTATTCCATGTATTCATCTTATTATTCCATGCCATTGAATTGAATGGCAATTTGAGATCACTCCTAATAATAAATATATAGAAAGCATAAATTAAATATAAATAAAGAATGTTTATGATACAAATAGTAATCATATATATTACCAATTTGATATTTTCTGAACGGAGCCTGGATACTTTATTTTATCGTTACAAGTTAACCATAAATTCTTAATAATATTGATCCCCAATATAAATTGATCTAATTGCACTTCACGCTCCGAATAATTGATGGTTCAATCAATATTTCTTGGGCGAAACGGAGGATATCCCAATCGGTGGAGACAACGGGTAAATCCCATATGACCTAATATATCTGACAAGCCGCACTATACGTCAACCCAAACTGCGTCTTCCTCTCCAGGATTCCGAAAAGGTACTTTTGGAACACCAACGGGCATTAAATTAAAGAAAAAAGTTAAGTACTATACTTCACTTTAATATGGAAACGTACCAATGAATTTATTGTCTTCATTTTTTTTCTGTTTATTCTATTTTAAACATAAATTGGATACATGGATTGGGTGAAGATTTCCGGAGGAAGACAGAATGAATAAAGAATTTTCACGAGCGGGTCGATCATTTGAATGATAAACAAGTATCTACGCATTCATTCTACAAAAAAAAGAGGGCCCAACCCCCATTGCGTATTGGTACTTATCGAGTATAGAATAGATCTGCTTCTCTTTGTTCTTACGAACAAAATTGTTCCATTATTTTCAATGGAACGAAATAAATCTTAACCCTTTCTTATACAAAATCTACTGAAAAGGTTAGGTACATAACATAGTATAGTCTTTTCCAATGCGATAAAGTTACATAGTGTCCATTTTTCTTTGATATTTGATAAAAAAGGGGTATTTCCATGGGTTTACCTTGGTATCGTGTTCATACTGTCGTATTGAATGATCCCGGTCGGTTGCTTTCTGTCCATATAATGCATACAGCTCTAGTTTCTGGTTGGGCCGGCTCGATGGCTCTATACGAATTAGCAGTTTTTGATCCTTCTGACCCGGTTCTTGATCCAATGTGGAGACAGGGTATGTTCGTTATACCCTTTATGACTCGTTTAGGAATAACCAATTCATGGGGTGGGTGGAGTATTTCAGGAGGAACTATACCGAATCCGGGTATTTGGAGTTACGAAGGTGTGGCAGGGGCACATATTGTGTTTTCTGGCTTGTGCTTCTTGGCAGCTATCTGGCATTGGGTGTATTGGGATCTAGAAATATTCTCTGATGAACGTACCGGAAAACCTTCTTTGGATTTGCCCAAGATCTTTGGAATTCATTTATTTCTCTCAGGGTTGGCTTGCTTTGGCTTTGGCGCATTTCATGTAACAGGCTTGTATGGTCCTGGAATATGGGTGTCCGATCCTTATGGGCTAACTGGAAAAGTACAATCTGTAAATCCAGCGTGGGGCGCAGAAGGTTTTGATCCTTTTGTTTCGGGAGGAATAGCCTCTCATCATATTGCAGCGGGTACATTGGGCATATTAGCGGGTTTATTTCATCTTAGTGTCCGTCCGCCTCAACGTCTATACAAAGGATTACGTATGGGCAATATTGAAACTGTACTTTCCAGCAGTATCGCTGCTGTTTTTTTCGCAGCTTTCGTAGTTGCTGGAACTATGTGGTATGGTTCAGCAACTACCCCAATCGAATTATTTGGCCCCACTCGTTATCAGTGGGATCAGGGATACTTCCAGCAAGAAATATATCGAAGAGTTGGCACAGGACTAGCTGAAAATCTGAGTTTTTCGGAAGCTTGGTCTAAAATCCCCGAAAAATTAGCTTTTTATGATTACATTGGTAATAATCCGGCAAAAGGGGGATTATTCAGAGCCGGCTCAATGGACAGCGGGGATGGAATAGCTGTTGGATGGTTAGGACACCCCATCTTTAGAGATAAAGAAGGCCGCGAGCTTTTTGTACGTCGTATGCCCACTTTTTTTGAAACATTCCCCGTAGTTTTGGTAGACGGAGACGGGATTGTGAGAGCCGATGTTCCTTTTAGAAGGGCAGAATCCAAGTATAGTGTCGAACAAGTAGGTGTAACTGTCGAGTTCTATGGTGGCGAACTCAATGGAGTCAGTTATAGTGATCCTGCTACTGTGAAAAAATATGCTAGACGCGCCCAATTAGGTGAAATTTTTGAATTAGACCGAGCTACTTTGAAATCCGATGGTGTTTTTCGGAGCAGTCCAAGGGGTTGGTTCACTTTTGGGCATGCTACATTTGCTTTGCTCTTCTTTTTCGGACACATTTGGCATGGCGCTAGAACCTTGTTCAGAGATGTTTTTGCTGGTATTGATCCAGATTTGGATTCTCAAGTAGAATTTGGAGCATTCCAAAAGCTTGGAGATCCAACTACAAGAAGACAAGTAGTCTGATAGAATATTACTCTGGTATCTTTCGTCTCCACTTTTTTTATTTGATGACATTTTGATGACATAAGGTACCAGAAAAATCGTGACTTGATTGAATCGCCATCTTTAATTCTTTCCCTTTCTTTACTATAGTAAATGATCCAAAATGAATAGGTGTGGAAGCTATAATTGTAAACCACGATCAAATCTATGGAAGCATTGGTTTATACATTTCTCTTAGTCTCGACTTTAGGGATAATTTTTTTCGCTATCTTTTTTCGAGAACCACCTAAGGTTCCGACTAAAAAATGATTTTTGATCATCTTAATTTGAAGTAACGAGCCTACCATTGGTAGGCTCATTACTTCAATTAGTCCCCGTGTTCTTCGAATGGATCTCTTAATTGTTGAGAGGGTTGCCCAAAAGCGGTATATAAGGCGTACCCAGTAAAGCTTACAAGTAAACCAGATATGAAGATGGCGACTAGGGTTGCTGTTTCCATTTCTAGATAATTTAAGGATCACAATGGATCTACGATAAGATCGTTTATTTACAATTACAACCAAATGGTATACAAAGTCAACAGACCTTAACCAATCATTAAATAAGATTTATGGCTACACAAACCGTTGAGGATAGTTCTAAATCTAGGCCAAGACAAACTAATATAGGAAGTTTATTGAAACCATTGAATTCGGAATATGGTAAAGTAGCTCCGGGCTGGGGAACTACACCACTTATGGGGGTCGCAATGGCTCTGTTTGCAATATTTCTATCTATCATTTTGGAAATTTATAATTCATCCGTTTTATTGGATGGAATTTCAATGAATTAGGTTCCTAAGGACTATAAAGTCCTAGTTCTAGTTTTTTAATAAAAAAATAAAAACGCACTTAAGACTCAGATTTCTCATTCTGGTAGTTCGACCGTGGAATTTTTTTGTTTCGGTATTTCCGGAATATGAGTGTGTGACTTGTTATAATTGATCCTATTGATAATACAGAGAATAGTCTGTCATCTCTATCAAGATGATTCTACCTCGTCGGATAGTTATTCTAGTATCTGGAGCACGGAATATGAATATTGTAGAATAGATCAAGAAAAGAAATATTTGAACTATGATTCATACTTACTATTCAGTCAGACCTCGCGACCGGACTCAAAAAAAATGCAAATAGGTATTTTATAAATTAAACGCTTTTTCTTCCTTCAGACTAAATTTGGTCAACGGACACCCATTTCTTTATATTTTTTGAATTATTAATAACATCCATTCATTGAAATTGGATAAGTGATGATCAAATGGTTCTTAACTCACAGAACCTTTGCGTTTAGCGTGGGCTTTATTAAATCATCGTGGTTCTAGTATGAATCTGAGGTGTCAATTGATTGACAGGGTCTCAACAAGGGAATTCCTATCAATAACTAGTAAAACAAGAGTCAATCTGTATTATTACACAAAAAAGAACAAATAAAAAATAATAGGAAAGAGAAGATTCAAGAGGCCTTTATTTTAACAATTAACATAAAGAAAAAGACGAACGAGGGAGCCAACTTGATATTTTTGGCATTATCATCACAAAGAAGAGATTCCGGATTTTTGTTATTTGGTATTTTTGGGGCAAATTGAATCAAGTGGCTAATTTGAATTTGAACTTTCTATTACATATCCGTTAAAATCCGTATTTGATTTGTGTTGTTTCTGCTTGAGCCGTACGAGGTTAAATTCTCATATACGGTTCTCAGGGGGGGTCTATTTTTTGGTTACCTATCCTAATAAAGTATATGATTGGTTCGAAGAACGTCTCGAGATTCAGGCGATTGCAGATGATATAACTAGTAAATATGTTCCTCCTCATGTCAACATATTTTATTGTCTAGGGGGGATCACACTTACTTGTTTTTTAGTACAAGTAGCCACAGGTTTTGCTATGACTTTTTACTATCGTCCAACCGTTACAGAAGCTTTTTCCTCTGTTCAATACATAATGACTGAGGCTAACTTTGGTTGGTTAATCCGATCAGTTCATCGATGGTCAGCAAGTATGATGGTTCTAATGATGATCTTGCACGTATTTCGTGTGTATCTCACAGGGGGATTTAAAAAACCTCGCGAATTAACTTGGGTTACAGGTGTGATTCTGGCCGTATTGACTGCGTCTTTTGGTGTAACTGGTTATTCTTTACCTCGGGACCAAATTGGTTATTGGGCAGTAAAAATTGTGACAGGCGTACCTGAAGCGATTCCCGTAATAGGATTACCTTTGGTAGAGCTATTACGCGGAAGTGCTAGTGTGGGCCAATCCACTTTGACCCGTTTTTATAGTTTACACACTTTTGTATTGCCTCTTCTTACTGCCGTATTTATGTTAATGCACTTCCCAATGATACGTAAGCAAGGTATTTCAGGTCCTTTATAGAGAAAATATATCATATATATATATTTGTAATTGATTATATATCATTTCGGGGAGGAAGAAAAAATAGTCTTGTATTTCATTGCTACAAATATGGATTATTGAAAAATAAGACATGTTATTTGCTTGGATACCTCTCTTCAACTCTGAAGTATTGTATTTCTTATTTGATACCAATAGTTGAAGTGGATTCTCTGAAGAGAAGATGGATTATGGGAGTGTGTGACTTGAACTATTGATTGGGCCATGCAGATATATGATTTGATCTGCCACGTTGGAATTTACAACCAAATAAAATGTGTCTCCGCATCCAACCACCACGTAAGTCCCCCTACATAGTAGGGATATGCCGGTTCACTTGAGGAGAATTTTTTCTATGATCATACCCGATCATGTATGAGTAGGCTCCGCAAGATCCCATAGAATAAACAATGTGGCACGACCTAATGTTGTATCTATTCCACTTACTTATTTTAATTTGATTTATAGTATAGAAATGCATTCATTTCCTATGCATTGATCCAGATCTATGATACTATCGGAGTGAAATAAGGGATCTAAGGAAGAACAGAGGCTAGACTTTATTAGTAACAAGTAAATACTTTGTTTGTATGTAATAAAATCGAAATGTTGCGGGGATAAATAACAATCAAAAGACATGAGACAATCCAAAAAGCACTTGATCATGATCAAATTTGTAAGCCTACTTGGATATTGAGCATTTATCTGTAAGAACTTACTTCTTTTCAATGAATAATTGCAACTTCGGAAAATTGAATCGGGCATTTCTTATCTTACATCGAGTTATTATATATTAATATATAGCACGGATATGTATGAAATATAGATTTGATACGGATCTATTTCTATTATTCCTTTGATTCTTGCTCGAGCCGGATGATTAAAAATTATCATGTCCGGTTCCTTCGGGGGATGGATCCATAAGAATTAAGAATTCACCTATCCCAATAACAAAAAAACCTGATTTGAATGATCCTGTATTAAGAGCTAAATTGGCTAAAGGGATGGGGCATAATTATTATGGAGAACCCGCATGGCCCAATGATCTTTTATATATTTTTCCGGTAGTAATTCTAGGTACTATTGCGTGTAACGTGGGCTTAGCGGTTCTAGAACCGTCAATGATTGGTGAACCGGCGGATCCATTTGCGACTCCTTTGGAAATATTACCTGAATGGTACTTCTTTCCCGTATTTCAAATACTCCGTACAGTACCCAATAAGTTATTGGGTGTTCTTTTAATGGTTTCAGTACCAACAGGATTATTGACAGTACCCTTTTTGGAGAATGTTAATAAATTCCAAAATCCATTTCGTCGTCCAGTAGCTACAACAGTCTTTTTTATCGGTACCGTAGTAGCTCTTTGGTTAGGTATTGGAGCAACATTACCTATTGATAAATCCCTCACTTTAGGTCTTTTTTAAATTCAAATCAATTAAACTTTGAAATACCGTACATAAGTATTAAGTATCTAAGGAAGATTTACTTTGAAGCAAGACTTTAGATACATTAATTTGATTATATTCCATGTACGGATCGTGCTGAAGATTAAAAACTAAATTCATTCTATAATAATAATATATCATTTATATATATATTATTATAGAATGGATTTAAAATGAAAATTTTTTATTAGGTAAATCGATTATGAAATGCTTCTGGTAGGGTGTCCAATATCTGTTTTACATCTTCTATGCGAAAATATTCAATTCTCATAAGGTCTTCTTGACTATTACTATTACTCAAAAGGTCCAATAATGTATGTATATTGGATCTTTTGAGACAATTGTAGGCCCTGGAAGGCAATTCTAACTGGTCAATAAAAATAAATTTCAATGGAATTATTTTTTTGTTTTTCTTTAAATTAGTTAATCTATCTTGAAAGGTAAAAGGGGATAGAGTAAACCTGTTTTTATTTTCCGTGAAATTAATGCCCTCTTCCTCCGCATGTAGAAAAGGAATAAATAAATCAATCAAATTACGAGAAGCTTCATAAAGTGCTTCCTTAGGAGTTAAACTCCCGTTTGTCCATATTTCTAGAAAAAGTATCTCTTGTTTTTCATTTCCATCCCCATAAGAATGAATACTATGATTTGCATTTCGAATAGGCATGAATATGGCATCTATAGGGTAACTTCCATCTTGAGAGTTATTTGTGGGTTTCATACGATATCCGCGATCCCTATTGATTTGTAATTCAATACACAAATCAATCGGTTCCGTCAGGTTAGCTATATGCTGTGTCGTGTCCACTATTTCCACAGAAGGTGGTGAGATGATATCTTGAGCGGTTACGTGTCTGGGACCTCTGACGCAAATAGATGCGTCTCTAACTCCATATAGAGTACTTCTCAATACAATTTCTTTCAAATTTATTAATATTTCGTGGACTGATTCTTTAATACCTACTATTGTAGAATATTCATGTGGTACCTTCTCAGATTTTGCGCGTGTGATACATGTTCCTTCTATTTCTCCAAGTAAAGCCCTTCGCATGGCAATACCTATGGTATCGGCTTGACCTTTCATAAGTGGGGACAGAATGAAACGACCATAATAAAGACGCTTACTATCTATTTTTGATTCAACACACTTCCACTGTAATGTTCGAGTGGACCCTCCTACTCCCTCTCGAACCATACTAAATATTGTTATTTAATCAGATCATTGAATTATTTATTTCTCTTGAAATCCATTTAATTCTTATTTTTACACACGTCTTTTTTTAGGGGGTCGACATCCATTATGTGGCATAGGTGTTACATCGCGCACGAAACTTAATAGTAGACCACTTCTACGGATGGCTCGTAATGCTGCATCTCTTCCGAGACCGGGGCCTTTTATCATAACTTCTGCTCGTTGCATGCCCTGATCAATCACCGTACGAATAGCATTTATGGCTGCCGCTTGAGCAGCATAGGGTGTCCCTCGTTTTGTGCCTTTGAATCCAGAAGTACCCGCGGAGGCCCAAGAAACTACTCGTCCTCGTACATCTGTAACAGTTACAATGGTATTGTTGAAACTTGCTTGAACATGAATAACACCTTTTGGTATTCTACGTCCATTCTTGCGTGAACCAATACGCCCATTCTTACGCGAACCAATTCTTGGTATAGGTTTTGTCATATTTTATCATCTCATAAATATGAGTCAGAAATATACGGAAAGATACGGAGATATCCATTTCATGTTAAAACAGATTCTTTTACACGGGTCCTTCTTTTTCCTTTAGAAAATTCTTTATTTAGTTTAGAAAGATTACCCTTGTCTCTGTTTATGTCTCGGATTGGAACAAATCACTATAATCCGTCCACGCCTACGGATAAGTCGACATTTTTCACAAATTTTACGAACGGAAGCTCTTATTTTCATATTTCTCATTCCTTACCTTAATTCTGAATCTACTCCGTGAAAAAAAAAAAAAAAATAAGTTTCTTGATTTTTTTAACTTCAAATTGTATCCCTATGAAAGGAATGTTTAAAAAATCACCTAATAGTTCGAATTTGTGAATTCTATAAAAATTCTACGTCCCCTGGTTGAATCATAACCACTTATTTCAATTTTGACTCTATCTCATGGTAGTATCTATATAAAACTGTGCCGTATCCTCCCTGAAACATAACCTAGAATTAGATCTTCATTATCTAAAAGGACCCGGAACATACCGTTGGGAAGCGATTCAATAATTAAACCTTCATGAATTAATTTTAGTCTTTTATTCGAGGTAAGCCTCTTGAAGTATCAACTAATGGAGAAAGGATTATATAATTTATTTTTACTCTCTTTTTCCAACAAGGGAAGTTAGAGATAAAATTAAGATAACAGGAGGAAGGGGTGTAAGATCACCATATATAACACAAAATTTCTCCCCCGATTTTTTCTAGTCGAGCTTCTCGATCTGTCATTATACCTCGAGAAGTCGAAAGAATTACAATTCCCATTCCACCTAAAATCTTAGGAATTTGTTGATAGTTGGAATAGATTCGTAGACCGGGTCGGCTGATACGTTTTAAAATAGTTCTATATATTCCCTTTCGATTCCGTCTATGTCGTAGGGTTAAAACCAAGAAACATTTGTTACTTTCCTGATGTTTACGAACGTTTTCGATAAAACCCTCTCGTAGAAGTATTTTTACAATGTTTTCGGTAATATTAGTAGATGCTATTCGAACCGTTCTTTTTTTATCCATGTCAGCATTTCTTATAGAAGTTATTATATTGGCAATAGTATCCTTACCCATGGCGAACTATAATTATTGGTACCCCCTAATTTTTATATAATAAACATGTTTATTTATTATTTTAATAAAAAATAATTAAATTTATTTATATTAATTAAATTAATTAAAAGTATATGCGTGATACACAATCTACTAATTGACTTGACCCATTCCAGATACCCCGCTATATCATAGTTTATTTAATATACTACTAGTATTTATAATACCTCGGGAGCTAATGAAACTATTTTAGTAAAATTCAACTGTCTCAATTCCCGAGCGATCGCACCAAAAACTCGAGTTCCTTTTGGATTTCCTTCTTGATCAATAACAACTGCGGCATTGTCATCATATCGTATTATCATGCCGTTGTCACGTTTGAGTTCTTTACATGTACGCACAATTACAGCCCTAATAACTTCTGATCTTTCTAGAGGCATATTTGGTACTGCTTCTTTGATTACGGCAACAACAACGTCACCAATATGAGCATATCGTTGGTTACCAGCTCCTAGGACTCGAATACACATCAATTTTCGAGCTCCACTATTATCCGCTACATTCAAAAGGGTCTGAGGTTGAATCATATCATTTTTATTTTAATCTGTTATTTTGCTGCAAAGGATAAAAAAGAAATAAAAAGAAATATTGTCTGTCTATAAAAAAATAAACTTCTATTTTTCATCATCACCTTATCTTTTAATTTCTGCATCCCTATCCCTCAATAACGAATTGAGTTCGTATAGGCATCTTGCGCGCAGCTATTTTAATAGCTGCTCTGGCTACAGTTTCTGATACTCCGCCCATTTCATAAAGTATTCGACCCGGTTTAACAACGGATACCCAATATTCGGGGGCCCCCTTCCCCGAACCCATACGTGTTTCTGCGGGTCTTACTGTAACAGGTTTGTCGGGAAATATACGTACCCATATTTTTCCGCCACGACGCGCATATCGTGTCATTGCTCTTCGTCCTGCTTCCATCTGTCTAGCCGTGATCCAAGCGGGTTCAAGTGCTTGAAGAGCGTATCCGCCGAAACAAATACGATTGCCTCGACAAGATATTCCTTTCATTCTTCCTCTATGTTGTTTACGAAATTTTGTTCTTTTGGGGTTATAGTTGATGGTTCTTTCTTAATTAAATTCCATCTCTACTGCAGAACCGGACATGAGAGTTTCTTTTCATCCGGCTCCTCGCGAATGAAATGATTCATTAATATTACTACGGATACACATATATTTAATATTAATAAATGATACACAATACACTTAGTAATGTAATGGAATTTATTATGTTATTTTGTTTTGTTATATTATTTGATTTTGTTATTCTAGGATAGTTTAGTATTGTTATGTTATATAGTTAAGAGTAAGCTTTATATACCAGATCAACATTATTTATTTTGTATCGAATCGCGCTAAAACAAAATGTAGATTGTATGTAATTCAATAACTAAAAACTAAGGGTTTCGCGGGCGAATATTGACTCTTTCGTGCTACATTCGTAGGGTCAAGACCTTGTTACTTTTAGAATAAATCAATTTGTTCTTGGTTCGTTCCGCCATCCCACCCAATGAATCATTAGG